TGTTAGTAGAGTTCCAACGAAAAACGCCCCATTGAAGGGAATGCCAGAATTTTCTATTTCTAGGATCAATCAAATAGGGTTTTGTCGTTATAAAACACGGGATTCTATGGAAGCAATGAGAAATAGATACGAATAGAACAAGAAAGGGGGAAATAAAAAAACATAGTATAGAAAAGTTATACAAAGTTATATACGAATCACTACCCCCCTTTTTTTATTTCCTCAATGGAATTTCATTTGATTAGGGAGAAGTTCCTTAAAAATCTCCGCCTTCTTTAAAATATCCTGAACAGTTCCTGTAGGCTGAGCACCTTTTTCAAGGAAATATAGAATAGCAGGAACATTTAAATAAGTTTGATTCCTTATCGGATCATAAAAACCCACTTTCCGAAGATCTCTTCCCTCTCTTCGGGATCGAACATCAATTGCAACGATTCGATAGACGGCTCATTGGGATAGATGTAGATGAACAATACCCCCCCTAGAACCGTATAGGAAGTTTTCTCCTCGTACGGCTCGAGAAAAAATGATTCGAAGTTTTTTCTATGTATAGAATTCTAACGAATGGCAAAAGGATCCATAAAATCAATTAGACTGTGATTTAACTCATTTTTTTCTTCTTCCCTCTTGAAAAAAAAAATCATTTGTACTCATAACTCAAGTTGGAAAATTCTCAAAAATAGCTCAAAGGAAAATCTTTAGGCAATTTCATTTTTTGAGTGGTCTTTAACCCCCCTTTTTGTTTGTCTCGTTTAAAATCTATTTGGATTCTTTATTCTGATCCAGTTATTAAGACAATGGAAACGGCGTTTCCTTGTTCTGGGATCCTTTATCTTTGTTTTAAATCATTGGGTTTAGACATTACTTCGGTGCTTCTTAATCCTTTCAAAATGGCAGCAACATACCCTTTTTGTGATTTCTTTCTATCAAAGAATCATATGAACGATTGATTCCCGCGTGATACACTTTGGATCCAAAGGTTTTATCAATTCCAACAAATTTGCTTTTGGAATTGAAACCTTGCTCGAATCGGATCCTTTCGATTTCTATATCGAAGATCTACTTACGAAGTTGTTCCAATTTATTGATTGGCATTAACCCTAGATCCTTGCCCCTGAGAAATGAATCAATACTTTCTACTCGAGCTCCATCATGTACTATTTACATTACAACCCAACAAAAAAGAGGGGTTGTAGTGGAAGAGAACAAACGATGTCGAGCCAAGAGCACCTTCATTCCTATATAAACCTATAAAAAATGGTGGATGTAAGACTAAGAATCCACACCGGATCGTGTCCTTCAAGTCGCACGTTGCTTTCTACCACATCGTTTCAAACGAAGTTTTACCATAACATTCCTCTAATTTGGAACCAGTATGGAATTGATTCAATTATGGAATCATGAATAGTCATTGGTTCAGTCGGTACATAGACATAGTAATCTATACTTTTTTTCTATACATAGATGGTGAAGATTTTTCTGAAAAAATCTTAGCAAGACCCCATCTTTAAAGATTACATTTGATCATCATAAGAAAGCTAAATCTCTGTTTCTTTTCGAATCGAATCATCAATGATTTAAAGCAAATAAATAGATCTAACAATAAATCCAATTTCGTTTTTTTCATGAGATGGCTGAAAAAGAGTGATGTAAGGGAAGAGTTAGGTCCTTATTCTTTCGATTCTTATTTTTTCAATCAGATGAACGAATAGGGGGTTTTCGTATCTATCAGATAGACTGAGCAACTGTCACTGTTATGGATATTCTATGTTAAATTGAAATATTTCAATTTAACATAGATTTTAACATAGAAGGGATTACAATCCTTTTTCACAAAAACCGAAAGACTGTTGTTACTGAAATAGAATGAAATCGAACGATAACAATACATACATATAAGCTAAGCATTTCCTCATTGTAATTTTATATGTATTTTATTTAACCTGGGGTTAAGTAATCTTTCTGCAATCTTGCCATAAAGTAAAATGAATAAAATGTATGAATCACCTACCCGTCTCAATCATTACATGGATTTACAATTATTCATTAGAGCCAAACACGAAATACTGAAAAAGTTCAAAGAAAATACATCGGTTACATATGTAACTTGATTCTTTGTTAATGCAATTTGGACAGACACAGATATTCAAATTAATACCTTCCATTGCTGATTAACGCCTATCTACTCCCCAAATTCTATGGGAATGATGAGTCATAAATAAAATAAATAAAATAAAGGATCCTTTTTTACGGAATGCGGACTGGGACAAAGACAAACAAGTCCAGATTAAGTCCTTGTCCTTGCTCCTATTTTTTATTTTACCCTAACCCAGTCTTAAGAGACTTAATCCCATTGAGTGAATTTCATTAGTACCAAGAACCCCCTCTTACTCTTGTTTAGAATTCAGAGATCCGCAGAACATTAGAACATTAATAATTGGGATACTTTAAATGATAGGGAATAAAAGATAGGTAAGATAGGCTCTTTCGCATTTCGATTCAAAAAGGATCTTTGAAAATTCAAATAGATAAGGGACGTCAGGTTTTTCTAAGTAACTAATTTCCTTCAATATGAAGGAAATGAGCATAGGACAAAAGCCCGCCCTACTTTTTTGAATTCAAACTCTTGTGATCTATGTTCCCATCTTACTTGGATCACAAATATATTCAGTTGCATCAGCATGTCATTTGAACTCGATTAAGTTCAGTTTTTGATGATATGATTCAGAGAAGAATCATTAAAAATCAGAAAAGAAACAATAATCGCATTCTATCCAATATTAGGCCTTTAAACCGAATGTTGTTTCAAAAAGCAATGCAATCTTTATTCTGATAAAATTATGATAGAACGGATATGCTCTGGGACGGAAGGATTCGAACCTCCGAATAGCGGGACCAAAACCCGTTGCCTTACCACTTGGCTACGCCCCATTTCGATTTCTATTCGATAGATTTCTATTCAACACTCATAAAGAATAATATTGGTATTGGGTGTTCGTCAATTCCGGTCCAAATATCTATAGAAAATCTTTATAGAACAGATTAGATTCTTGCTAGGATTTTGACACGTGTAGATATAGAATTCAACTGAATTTATTGATCATTACATATAATTCAATTAAGATATTGTATGAAAGAAAGTATGATTTCTTCTATTCTCTTTTGAGAATTGGAGGATTTTTGATTGGGTAGGTTCAAAGAAAAAGAAGGTTTTTTTCTACCTTACTTGATTTTTACTTATATCAATAACTCAATCAAAATGCAATTATCTCCAAGAAAAAAATGTCTGTTATGCTTAATATCTTTAGTTTGATCTGTATCTGTCTTAATTCTGCCCTTTATTCGAGTAGTCTTTTATTCGCCAAATTGCCCGAGGCCTATGCTTTTTTGAATCCAATCGTAGATGTTATGCCAGTCATACCTTTGTTCTTTTTTCTCTTAGCCTTTGTTTGGCAAGCTGCTGTAAGTTTTCGATGAAATCTTTACTACTATGCCTAGGAAATTCATGATTTATTCGAGAAAAAAAATTCTAACAATACAAATACAATTAATAAGATCAACTAAGTCTTACAGTATGAACCTTCGATTCAAACATGGAAAGTCTGGGATAGCCGCGATAAATCAAAATTAGGCTCGCCCCATTTCCCCATTCTGACCTTTTTTCCAATGAAAGACCCTAACCCTATTAGGGTCCTCCACAATATCTAATTGCGGATATGAAAGAAATTTTTGGTAATGAAAGACTCTTATTACAAATGAATTTTCATTTCGAAAAATGCTTTTCTATTTCTAGAAAGCACTTCATTTCTTGGTGTCAAAATAGAATATGTGGTATAAAAATGGAGGATCTATTCTCTTTTCTCGTTTTTTCCCAAAAAAGATCTTGGAGATTGTGTAATGCTTACTCTCAAACTTTTCGTTTACACAGTAGTGATATTCTTTGTTTCTCTCTTCATCTTTGGATTCCTATCTAATGATCCAGGACGTAATCCTGGGCGTGAAGAATAAAATCAAAAAGGGTTTGCGAAATTTGAAAGATAAATCAATCATCAACGGAAAGAGAGGGATTCGAACCCTCGGTACGAATAACTCGTACAACGGATTAGCAATCCGCCGCTTTAGTCCACTCAGCCATCTCTCCCAATTGAAAAAGATAATTATTATTACTATGTTACATTACACATGAAGTAAGGATTGAAAAAAGTCTTTCTTTCTCTTTATTTATATTATGTACAACTTTTATCAGCAATTTAGATAAAGTAAGGGCTCGAAAGGTCCAATAGAAAGAAAAAATAGAAAGAAAAATAAAGAAGGCCTCGTTGCTTTGATTTTGTTCCTTTTATTCCCATGGCCTGGCCTGGTCAATACCTAGCCGGGCCTTTTTTTTGTTCCAACGAATCCTAGATAAAATCTAAAATAATTTATCTGATTTGAAAACAAAAATGCTTGCTATTAAAGCAACAACAAAAAGACGAAGGACTTTTTCCTTTCTTATTATAGAAAATCAAAGTGTCATTTCTTATTATTCTGTCTTCCTTTTTTATTTACTTGACGACCTTACTGGAATAAAAAAAGGAAACTATGGATTCTTACACAATGCATTTTTAGGTTATGATTTCAGTGGTTTTGGCGAACCGTATCTATCAAACTCCTCCAGCAAAAGAAAAGATAGAACTTGTTATTTAGTTATTTAAATGAGCCCTCTTTTCCGAATCTCATTAAATTTTTGAATTCCCCCACGAAAAACGTCAACACTCTAATTTTCATGATTCTTTTATGATCCTATCTTGATTACGCCTAATTCCCCTGTTCGACAAAAGGTCCATTTTTGTATAATAATCACATTGTAGCGGGTATAGTTTAGTGGTAAAAGTGTGATTCGTTCTATATAACCCTCTTAATAGTTAAGGGGTCTTTCGGTTTGATTCATATTCCGATCAAAAACTTTATTTCTTAAAAGGATGTAATCCTTTACCTCTCAATGACATATTCGAGGAAAA